GCCCTTGTAGCTTAAGCAAAGCACAACACTGAAGATGTTGAGATGGACCGTGGAAAGTTCCAAGAGCACAAAAGCTTGGTCCTGACTTTTCTATCAACTCTAACCTATCTTACACATGCAAGTCTCCGCGCCCCCGTGAGAATGCCCTGCAACTTCCGCCCTCGGAAATAAGGAGCTGGCATCAGGCACAATAACAATTAGCCCAAGACGCCTTGCTTAGCCACACCCTCAAGGGAACTCAGCAGTGATAAACATTAAGCCATAAGTGAAAGCTTGACTTAGTCAAGGTTAAGAGGGCCGGTAAAACCCGTGCCAGCCACCGCGGTTATACGGGGGGCCCAAGCTGATAGACACCGGCGTAAAGCGTGGTTAGGAATATTTAATACAATTAAAGCCGAATGCTTTCAAGGCTGTTATACGCATCCGAAAGCTAGAAGTACAACTACGAAGGTGGCTTTATAACTTCTGAACCCACGAAAGCTAAGAAACAAACTGGGATTAGATACCCCACTATGCTTAGCCCTAAACATTGATAGGAGATTACACCTCTATCCGCCTGGGGACTACGAGCTTAAGCTTAAAACCCAAAGGACTTGGCGGTGCTTTAGATCCCCCTAGAGGAGCCTGTTCTGGAACCGATAATCCCCGTTAAACCTCACCTTTTCTTGTTCTCCCCGCCTATATACCGCCGTCGTCAGCTTACCCTATGAAGGAACAACAGTTAGCAGAATTGGCACAGCCCAAAACGTCAGGTCGAGGTGTAGCGTACGGAAAGGGAAGAAATGGGCTACATTTTCTAGCATAGAAAATACGGATGATATACTGAAATACATATCTGAAGGAGGATTTAGTAGTAAGAAGAGAATAGAGTGCCCTTCTGAAATTGGCCCTGAAGCGCGCACACACCGCCCGTCACCCTCCCCTAGCTCTTAAAAGTAATTTCATAAAACGCTATAACTGCAAAGGGGAGGCAAGTCGTAACATGGTAAGTGTACTGGAAAGTGCACTTGGTTATATCAGAGTATAGCTAAAGTAGTAAAGCATCTCCCTTACACCGAGAAGTCATCCGTGCAAGTCGGATTACCCTGAGCCCACTAGCTAGCCCAAACAATTAAAACCAACAACTAAACATTAATAAACCCTTATTTACTCACAACACTAAACAAACCATTTTTCCTCTTTAGTATAGGAGATAGAAAGAGATACTTGAGCGATAGAAAAAGTACCGCAAGGGAAAGCTGAAAAAGAAGTGAAACAACCCAGTTAAGCGATAATAAGCAGAGATTACACCTCGTACCTTTTGCATCATGATTTAGCTAGCACCTCTTGGGCAAAACGATTTTTAGTCCAATCCCCCGAAACTAAGTGAGCTACTCCGAGACAGCCTATTAATAGGGCACACCCGTCTCTGTGGCAAAAGAGTGGGAGGAGCTCTGAGTAGAGGTGATAGACCTACCGAACTTAGTTATAGCTGGTTGCCTGAGAATTGGATAGAAGTTCAGCCCTTTTTACTTCTCAAATCAAAGCCATCAAGCCCGATTAAAAGAATATTAAGGAGTTAGCTAAAGGAGGTACAGCTCCTTTATTTAAAGACACAACTTTACCCGGAGGATAAAGATTATAATAGTTAAGGGACTAATATTTTGGTGGGCCTGAAAGCAGCCATCCTTAAAGAAAGCGTTAAAGCTCAAATATTGCTCTTCCCATAAATTCCAATAAATTTTCTGATTCCCCCACTATTAACAGGCCTCCCTATGCCCCCATAGGAAAGATTATGCTAAAATGAGTAATAAGAAAGACAAGACTTTCTCCAGGCACAAGTGTATATCGGAACGAACCCGCACCGAACATTAAAGGCCCCAACTACAGAGGGAAATGAAAATGTTTTACAAATACAAGAAAAACAATCAGCCACCCACCTTTACCCCCACACTGGCGTGCCCAAAGGAAAAACTAAAAGAGAAAGAAGGAACTCGGCAAACACAAGCTTCGCCTGTTTACCAAAAACATCGCCTCTTGAAATCCCCACATAAGAGGTCCCGCCTGCCCTGTGACTCTGGGTTTAACGGCCGCGGTATCTTAACCGTGCGAAGGTAGCGTAATCACTTGTCTCTTAAATAGAGACCTGTATGAATGGCATGACGAGGGCTTAGCTGTCTCCTTTCTCAAGTTAATGAAATTGACCTCCCCGTGCAGAGGCGGGGATATTACCATAAGACGAGAAGACCCTATGGAGCTTTAGGTGTAAAAACTGCTCATGTAATCAACCCCTAATAAAGGGACTTAACCTTATGACCACAGTTTGGATGCCTTTGGTTGGGGCGACCGCGGGGAAACAAAAAACCCCCACGTGGACTGGGACCCTACGTCCTAAAAACAAGAGCACCCGCTCTAATTAACAGAACTTCTGACCTTACTGACCCGGCACCCGCCGATCAACGGACCCAGTTACCCTAGGGATAACAGCGCAATCCTCTTATAGAGCCCATATCGACAAGGGGGTTTACGACCTCGATGTTGGATCAGGATATCCTAATGGTGCAGCCGCTATTAAGGGTTCGTTTGTTCAACGATTAAAATCCTACGTGATCTGAGTTCAGACCGGAGTAATCCAGGTCGGTTTCTATCTATGATGTAATTTATTTCAGTACGAAAGGACCAAAGAAATGAAGCCTCTGTTATTAATAAGCCTCACTCCCACTTACTGACACCTAATAAAGTAAGCAAGGGAGGACAACCTTTGAGCCATAAATCATGGCATGTTAAGGTGGCAGAGCCCGGACATTGCAAAAGGCCTAAGCCCTTTCCACAGGGGTTCAAGTCCTCTCCTTAACTATGATTTCTACTCTCATCACACATGTAATTAACCCCCTAACCTACATTGTACCCGTTCTCTTGGCTGTAGCATTCCTTACGTTAATCGAACGGAAAGTTCTTGGCTATATACAACTGCGAAAAGGCCCTAATATTGTAGGACCCTATGGCCTTCTTCAACCAATCGCAGACGGCCTGAAACTTTTTATTAAAGAACCAATCCGTCCCTCGACCTCGTCTCCCTTTTTATTTCTTCTAACCCCCATACTTGCCCTTACGTTAGCCATGGCTTTATGAGCCCCCATCCCCATGCCCTATCCCGTTGTAGACCTTAACCTGACCATCCTATTTTTACTTGCACTCTCCAGCCTGGCAGTCTATTCTATTCTTGGCTCAGGGTGAGCCTCAAATTCAAAATATGCACTAATTGGGGCCCTCCGAGCTGTAGCACAAACCATCTCTTATGAAGTGAGCCTCGGACTTATTTTACTCTCCCTCATTATCATTGCCGGCGGCTTTACATTACATACATTCAACGTAGCCCAAGAGAACATCTGATTAATTTTACCCGCCTGACCTATAGCAGCCATATGATATATTTCAACTTTAGCCGAAACCAACCGAGCCCCCTTTGATCTAACAGAAGGGGAATCTGAACTAGTCTCTGGCTTTAATGTTGAATACGCAGGAGGCCCCTTCGCCCTATTTTTTCTTGCAGAATATGCCAACATTCTTCTTATGAACACCCTTTCAGCCCTTTTATTTCTGGGGGCATCACATATCCCATCAATCCCTGAGCTCACTTCTATAAATCTAATGACCAAAGCAGCCCTGCTTTCAATACTATTTCTTTGGGTTCGAGCCTCATACCCCCGCTTCCGATACGACCAACTCATGCACCTAGTCTGAAAAAACTTCCTCCCCTTAACACTATCACTTATTATTTGACATTTGGCGCTTCCTATTTCCCTTGGGGGACTTCCCCCCCAACTATAACCCGGAGCTGTGCCCGAGCTTTAAGGACCACTTTGATAGAGTGTATCACGGGGGTTAAAATCCCCCCAGCTCCTTAGAAAGAAGGGGTTCGAACCCTCCCCGGAGAGATCAAAACTCTCTGTGCTTCCACTACACCACTTACTAGTAAAGTCAGCTAAAAAAGCTTCCGGGCCCATACCCCGGAAATGTTGGTTAAAATCCTTCCTTTACTAATGAACCCTTACATCTTGACTACTTTATTATTTAGTCTGGGCTTAGGAACTACACTTGCCTTTATAAGCTCCCACTGGCTCCTCGCCTGAATAGGCCTAGAGATTAATACTCTTGCAATCATTCCTTTAATAGCACAGTGTCACCACCCCCGAGCCGTTGAAGCAACAACAAAGTACTTTTTAACCCAGGCCACAGCAGCCGCCACCCTTATATTTGCAGCAGTCACAAACGCCTGAATTGAAGGACAATGGGACATCACCCAGATATCCCACCCCCTCCCTACGACAATTATTACAATTGCCCTCGCATTGAAAATTGGGCTTGCCCCCCTCCATTCATGAATGCCCGAGGTACTTCAGGGGCTAACTCTCAGCACCGGACTTCTAATATCCACATGACAAAAACTCGCCCCCTTTATTCTCCTCCTTCAAATTCAACCTACCAACCCTAACCTCCTCATTTTTCTTGGAATCGCCTCAACCTTTATTGGGGGTTGAGGTGGCTTAAACCAAACGCAACTACGCAAAATTTTAGCATACTCATCTATTGCGCACCTTGGCTGAATGCTTTTAGTCCTTCAATTCTGCCCCTCCCTCTCACTCCTGGCTTTATTTACATATTTTGTAATAACTGCCGCCGCATTCACCACATTTAAAATAAATAACGCCACCTCAATCAGCTCTCTCACTATAATATGAGCTAAAACCCCCGTACTCACTGCAATGGTTCCACTTATTCTCCTCTCATTAGGGGGCCTCCCTCCCCTAACAGGGTTCATGCCTAAATGAATAATTATCGTAGAACTATCTAAACAAGGGCTACCTTTAATTGCAACACTAGCCGCACTCAGCGCCCTCCTAAGTCTTTACTTCTACCTCCGGATTGCTTACGCCTCCACCTTGACAGTTTCCCCAAATACAACCATGGGAACCCCCTTATGACGAACCAACACAACCCAAGCAACACTTCCCCTAGCACTCACGCTGACTATAACAGCGGTCCTCCTGCCCCTCGCCCCTGGAGCCCTTGCTATGCTTAGCTTCTAGAGGCTTAGGCTAATCAGACCTAGGGCCTTCAAAGCCCTCAGTGGGAGTGAAAATCTCTCAGCCTCTGTAAGACTTGCGGGGTACTAGCCCACATCTCCTGTATGCAAAACAGGTACTTTAATTAAGCCAAAGCCTTATTCTAGATGGGCAGGCCTCGATCCTGCAAGATCTTAGTTAACAGCTAAGCGCTCAAACCAGCGAGCATCCATCTACTTTCCCCGCCGGGGGGGGGGGGTGACCGGCGGGGAAAGCCCCGGCAGGCGGTAAACCTGCTACTTCAGATTTGCAATCTGACATGTAATTACACCTCAGGGCTGGTATGAAGAGGACTTAAACCTCTGTTTGTGGGGCTACAATCCACCGCTTAACCCTCAGCCATCATACCCGTGGCCACCACCCGTTGACTCTTTTCAACTAATCATAAAGATATTGGCACCCTATATATAATCTTTGGTGCCTGAGCAGGAATAGTGGGGACTGCTTTAAGCCTACTAATTCGGGCAGAGCTGAGCCAGCCCGGCGCCCTTCTTGGGGACGACCAAATGTATAATGTAGTCGTCACAGCTCATGCCTTTGTAATAATTTTCTTTATAGTTATACCCATCATAATTGGGGGCTTTGGAAACTGACTTATTCCTCTTATGATCGGAGCTCCCGATATAGCATTCCCGCGTATGAATAACATGAGCTTTTGACTTCTGCCCCCTTCCTTCCTGCTTCTCCTTGCATCATCTGGGGTCGAGGCAGGAGCTGGTACCGGTTGGACTGTTTACCCCCCTCTTGCAGGTAACCTTGCCCACGCGGGAGCTTCTGTAGACTTAACTATCTTTTCTCTCCACCTGGCTGGTATCTCTTCAATTCTTGGAGCTATTAATTTTATCACTACAATTATAAATATGAAACCCCCTGCAATGACACAATATCAGATGCCCCTATTTGTATGAGCTGTTCTCGTTACTGCTGTCCTCCTACTTCTTTCATTACCCGTCCTGGCCGCAGGAATTACCATGCTCTTAACAGATCGAAATTTAAACACCACCTTTTTTGACCCTGCAGGAGGTGGAGACCCTATCTTATACCAACATCTCTTTTGATTCTTTGGTCACCCAGAAGTATACATTCTTATCCTCCCCGGGTTTGGAATAATTTCCCATATTGTTGCCTATTACTCTGGTAAAAAAGAGCCCTTCGGATATATAGGAATAGTTTGAGCAATAATGGCAATTGGCCTCCTTGGGTTTATCGTCTGAGCACATCATATGTTTACAGTCGGGATGGACGTTGACACACGAGCTTACTTCACTTCCGCCACTATAATTATTGCCATCCCTACAGGTGTTAAAGTATTCAGCTGACTAGCCACTCTTCATGGAGGAGCCATTAAATGAGAAACTCCCTTACTCTGGGCCCTTGGCTTCATTTTCTTATTTACAGTAGGCGGCCTGACAGGAATCGTGCTGGCAAACTCCTCGCTAGATATTATTCTTCACGACACTTATTATGTAGTTGCCCATTTTCATTATGTCTTATCAATGGGGGCTGTATTTGCTATCGTAGCCGCCTTTGTTCACTGATTCCCCCTATTTTCAGGATACACCCTACATGACACTTGAACAAAAGTTCACTTTGGAGTTATATTTGCCGGAGTAAACTTAACATTTTTCCCCCAACACTTCCTTGGGCTTGCCGGAATGCCCCGCCGATACTCCGACTATCCTGACGCCTACACCCTTTGAAATACTGTATCTTCGTTCGGCTCACTAATTTCCCTTGTAGCCGTAATTATGTTTCTCTTTATTATCTGGGAAGCATTTGCAGCTAAACGAGAAGTTTCACACGTAGAATTAACATCAACAAATATCGAATGATTACATGGCTGCCCTCCTCCCTACCACACATTTGAGGAGCCCGCATTTGTTCAGGTCCAATGACGTTAAGACGAGAAAGGAGGGAATCGAACCCCCATAAATTGGTTTCAAGCCAAGCACATAACCACTCTGCCACTTTCTTCATAAGATACTAGTAAAATAGATATTACACTGCTTTGTCAAGGCATAATTGTAGGTTAAAGCCCTGCGTATCTTAACTAATGGCCCACCCTTCGCAGCTAGGACTCCAAGACGCAGCCTCCCCCCTTATAGAAGAGCTTCTCCGCTTTCATGATCACGCCTTAATAATTGTGTTCTTAATTAGTGTTTTAGTTCTTTACATTATTGTTGCAATAGTAACAACTAAACTCACAAACAAGTATATTCTCGATTCTCAAGAAATTGAAATCATTTGAACAATTCTCCCAGCTATCGTCCTAATTTTAATTGCTTTCCCCTCTATTCGGATCTTATACATAATGGACGAAATTAATTCCCCCCACTTAACTATTAAAGCAATTGGACATCAGTGATACTGATCCTACGAATACACTGACTATGAGGACCTTGCATTTGACTCATATATAGCCCCTACACAAGACCTTACCCCCGGTCAATTCCGCCTCCTAGAAGTCGACCACCGAGTGGTTCTCCCTACGGAATCCCCAGTACGCGTACTAGTCTCATCAGAAGACGTGATTCACTCCTGAGCCGTACCCGCTTTAGGGGTAAAAATAGATGCAGTCCCCGGACGCTTAAATCAGACAGCCTTTACTGTGTCTCGAACAGGGCTTTTCTTCGGCCAATGCTCAGAAATTTGTGGGGCAAACCACAGCTTTATGCCTATCGTCGTGGAAGCCATTCCTTTAAAAGACTTTGAAAGCTGAGCTATAACCTTACTTGAAGACCTTTCGCTGAGAAGCTAAATTGGGCCCTAGCGTTAGCCTTTTAAGCTAAAGATTGGTGGCCCCCAACCACCCTTAGCGAGCATGCCACAGCTGGACCCTGCACCTTGGCTAATGATTTTAGTCCTTTCCTGATCAATCCTTTTGACAGTTATTCCCCCTAAAGTATTATCCCACACATTTCCTAATACCCCAAATGCCCAAAGCGCTGAAAAGCTCGAAACAAATCCCTGAACCTGACTATGACACTAAGCTTTTTTGACCAGTTTATTAGCCCAGTTTTTTTAGGAATCCCCCTGATTGCTCTTGCTCTCCTGGTCCCCTGACTCCTATTTCCCGCCGCTACATCCCGCTGAGTAAATAGCCGCTTACTAGCCCTACAAGGCTGGTTTATTAGCAACTTTACTAATCAACTTCTCCTGCCAATCAACTTTGCAGGACATAAATGAGCCTTAATACTAATATCCTTAATACTATTTCTTATTACAATTAATATATTAGGCCTCCTTCCCTACACCTTTACCCCTACAACCCAGTTGTCTATAAATATAGGACTCGCCGTACCTTTATGACTAGCAACAGTTATTATTGGCCTCCGAGGCCAGCCTACAGTCTCATTAGCCCACCTTCTTCCAGAAGGAACTCCCCCTGCACTTATCCCTGTGCTTATTATTATCGAAACCTTAAGCTTATTTATCCGCCCATTTGCCTTAGGGGTCCGACTGACTGCAAACTTAACTGCAGGACACCTGCTGCTCCAGCTAGTCTCCACGGCAGTTTATGTCTTAATATCCTTTCTCCCCGCAGTGGCTTTAATCACAACAGCCCTTTTATTTCTTCTAACCCTTCTCGAAATTGCCGTCGCATTAATTCAGGCCCACGTATTTGTATTACTACTAAGCCTATATCTACAAGAAAACGTCTAATGACCCATCAAGCACATGCATACCATATGGTTGACCCAAGCCCCTGACCTTTAACAGGAGCCGCTGCCGCTTTGTTAATAACATCCGGCCTGGCAATTTGATTCCATTACAATTCAACAACCCTAATAACCCTTGGCACCATTCTTCTCCTTCTTACTATATATCAATGGTGACGAGACATCATTCGAGAGGGGACATACCAAGGTCACCACACAATGCCCGTTCAAAAAGGCCTACGCTATGGAATAATTCTCTTCATTACATCAGAAGTATTCTTTTTCCTTGGCTTTTTCTGAGCTTTCTACCACGCAAGCCTAGCTCCTACCCCAGAACTAGGAGCCTGCTGACCCCCTACCGGAATTACACCTCTTAACCCCTTTGAAGTCCCCCTCCTAAACACCGCAGTTCTTCTAGCCTCTGGAGTCACTGTTACATGGGCACATCACAGCATTATAGAAGGAGAACGAAAACAAGCTATTCAATCTCTGCTTCTGACAATTCTTCTTGGCTTCTACTTTACTTTTCTTCAAGGCCTAGAATACTACGAGGCCCCTTTTACAATCGCAGACGGGGTCTACGGCTCAACCTTCTTTGTTGCAACTGGCTTCCATGGCCTACATGTAATTATTGGCTCAACCTTCCTAGCTGCCTGCCTCCTACGCCAAACCTGATACCATTTTACATCAGAACACCACTTCGGCTTTGAAGCTGCCGCATGATACTGACATTTCGTAGATGTAGTATGACTTTTCCTCTACATCTCAATTTACTGATGAGGATCATAATCTTTCTAGTACTAACTCAGTATAGGTGACTTCCAATTACACGGTCTTGGTTAAAATCCAAGGAAAGATAATGAACTTAATCACAGCAATTGTTCTAATCCCTATTGTTTTATCTTCAGTCCTGGCCCTCGTCTCATTTTGACTCCCTTTAATAACTCCTGATCATGAAAAATTATCCCCTTACGAGTGTGGCTTCGACCCTTTAGGATCCGCCCGCCTCCCTTTCTCTATGCGATTTTTTTTAGTTGCCATCCTATTTCTGTTATTTGACCTAGAAATTGCACTACTCCTTCCCCTACCCTGAGGGGACCAACTTTCCTCGCCCCTCTTAACATTTTTTTGGGCCTCAGCAGTTCTTATTCTCTTAACCGCCGGACTTATTTATGAGTGATTACAAGGCGGCTTAGAATGGGCTGAATAGACGGCTAGTTTAAGAAAAACATCTGATTTCGGCTCAGACACTTATGGTTAAAGTCCATACTCGTCTTATGACTCCTGTACATTTCTCTTTCTCTGCGGCCTTTATACTAGGGCTGTCTGGTTTAGCCTTTCACCGAACCCACCTTCTCTCAGCCCTTCTATGTCTTGAAGCTATAATATTATCTTTATTTATTGCTCTGTCCCTATGAACAATAAATTTTGCCTCCATAAGCTTTTCAACTCCTCCCATTCTGCTTCTTGCATTCTCAGCATGTGAGGCCAGCACTGGTCTCGCCCTCTTAGTTGCTACAGCTCGCACTCATGGAACAGACCGCCTCCAATCCCTTAATCTTCTACAATGCTAAAAATTCTTATCCCCACTCTAGCCTTAGTGCCTGTAACATGAATAGTGCCCAAGAAATGATTATGACCTACAGTCCTTCTCCACAGCCTACTCATCGCTACTGCAAGCCTCTCATGATTTAAATACATCACCGAAACGGGCTGAACTACTACTAATAATTACCTAGCAACAGACACCCTCTCCACCCCCCTTCTTGTATTATCCTGCTGACTTCTACCCCTAATAATCCTTGCAAGCCAAAACCACGTTTCCCATGAGCCCCTTGCCCGGCAACGACTCTATATCTCAGTCTTAACATCTCTCCAAATTTTTTTGATCCTAGCCTTTGGAGCTACTGAGGCTATAATATTTTATGTAATATTTGAAGCCACCTTAATCCCTACTCTTATTCTAATTACCCGCTGGGGAAACCAAGCAGAACGACTAAACGCAGGAACCTATTTTTTATTTTACACCTTGGCAGGATCACTGCCACTTCTGGTGGCCCTCTCCCTCCTGTACTCTTCAACGGGATCACTGTCGTTTTTTATTATTCAATACCTTGGCCCCCTCCAACTCTCTACTCTTCTGGACAAGCTCTGATGAGCAGGGTGTATACTGGCCTTCCTCGTAAAAATACCACTTTACGGCATACATCTTTGATTACCTAAGGCACATGTTGAGGCCCCCGTAGCTGGCTCCATAATTCTAGCCGCTGTTCTGCTAAAACTTGGGGGTTATGGTATGATTCGTATGTTAGTCATCCTTGACCCTCTGACAAAAGAGCTAAGCTATCCTTTTATTATTTTAGCATTATGAGGCATCATCATAACTGGTTCTATTTGCCTTCGGCAGACAGACCTAAAATCACTAATTGCTTACTCTTCTGTCAGCCATATGGGCCTTGTAGTCGGAGGGATCTTAATTCAAACCCCCTGAGGCTTTACAGGTGCTTTAATTCTAATAATTGCCCACGGGCTGACTTCCTCCGCATTATTCTGCTTAGCTAATACCAACTACGAACGAACTCACAGCCGAACAATGATTTTAGCCCGAGGTCTTCAAACCATCCTACCTTTAATAGCCACCTGATGATTTATTATGGCTTTAGCAAACTTAGCACTCCCACCTCTTCCTAATCTGATGGGGGAACTAATAATTATTTCGTCCTTGTTTAACTGGTCATGGTCTACAATTGTACTGACAGGCCTGGGTACTTTAATTACGGCCGGGTACTCTCTATATATGTTTCTCATAACCCAACGAGGAAAAGTACCAAACCACCTTCTAGCAATCGAACCAACTCACTCCCGAGAACACCTATTAATCGCACTACACCTCCTTCCACTCCTTCTCCTTATTCTAAAACCTGAACTAATCTCAGGATGGGCTGCCTGTAGACATAGTTTAACTAAAACACCAGATTGTGATTCTGGGAACAGAGGTTAAAATCCTCTTGTCCACCGAGAGATGCTCGCTAGCAACGAAGACTGCTAATCTTCGCCACCTCGGTTGGACCCCGAGGCTCACTCGAGCCGCTTCTAAAGGATAATAGCTCATCCATTGGTCTTAGGAACCAAAAACTCTTGGTGCAACTCCAAGTAGAAGCTATGCCCCCCTGCGCGCTAATAATAACCTCCTGCCTTATAACAATCTTTGCGCTACTGCTTTACCCAGTAATAACCTCTATTCACCCTTCCCCCTTACAACAAAACTGAGCTCTAACCCATCCTAAAACAAGTGTAAAAATAGCATTTTTTGTAAGCCTAATTCCTCTCACCCTCTTTCTTAACCAGGGAGCTGAAATCATCACCTCCTCGTGATCTTGAATGAGCACACAAACTTTTGACATCCATATCAGCTTCTACTTTGATAGCTACTCAATTATCTTCACACCAGTTGCTTTATTCGTGACTTGATCTATTCTTGAATTTGCAGCCTGATATATGCACGCGGACCCTAACATAAATCGATTCTTTAAATACCTGCTTGTATTCCTAATTGCAATAATCATTCTTGTCACCGCCAATAATATGTTTCAACTATTTATTGGATGAGAGGGGGTTGGCATTATATCCTTTTTATTAATTGGTTGATGATACTCCCGAGCAGATGCAAATACCGCTGCTCTTCAAGCCGTCCTATACAACCGTGTTGGCGATATTGGCCTCATCCTTGCCATAGCCTGAATAATGGCTAATCTTAATTCATGAGAAATGCAACAAATCTTCTCTACCTCACAAAATATAGATCTTACCCTCCCTCTGCTCGGACTAATTTTGGCCGCTACCGGAAAATCAGCACAATTTGGCCTACACCCCTGGCTCCCCGCCGCCATGGAGGGCCCTACGCCAGTCTCAGCCCTACTACACTCAAGCACCATGGTTGTTGCTGGAATTTTCCTCTTAATTCGCCTTAGTCCTCTCTTAAATAATAATCCTACAGCCCTCACTACTTGTCTTTGTTTAGGAGCCCTAACAACGGTCTTTACAGCCACCTGTGCTCTTACCCAAAATGATATTAAAAAAATCGTAGCCTTCTCAACTTCTAGCCAGCTAGGCCTTATAATAGTCACCCTTGGGCTAAATCAACCACAACTTGCATTCCTCCATATCTGCACCCATGCCTTCTTTAAAGCTATACTTTTCCTCTGCTCCGGCTCAATTATCCACAGCTTGAATGATGAACAAGATATCCGTAAAATGGGAGGAATGCAACACCTTACACCCTTTACTTCATCCTGCCTCACACTAGGCAGCCTCGCCCTAACAGGAACCCCTTTTTTAGCCGGATTCTTCTCAAAAGACGCAATCATTGAAGCTTTAAACACATCTCACCTAAACGCCTGGGCCCTTGCCTTAACACTTATTGCCACCTCTTTCACCGCAATCTATAGCCTCCGAATTATTTTCCTCGTTTCAATGGGCCGCCCTCGATTTAACTCTTTATCCCCTATTAATGAAAATAATCCTGCAGTTATTAACCCTATCAAGCGCCTAGCTTGAGGAAGCATCCTTGCAGGCTTCTTAATTACCTCTAATCTCCTGCCTGAAAAAACACCTGTTATAACTATACCAACTAGCCTTAAACTAGCTGCCCTGCTCGTGACAGCTCTTGGGCTTTTAATTGCCCTGGAACTCGCCTCACTGACCAACAAGCAATTTAAACAATCTCCTGTTCTTCCCACCCACCACTTTTCTAATATACTAGGCTTCTTTCCAACGGTTATTCACCGGGCCGCCCCTAAAATTACCTTAACACTAGGCCAGACCATTGCCTCACAAACTGTAGACCAAACATGACTAGAAAAGCTGGCTCCCAAGGCATTAGTATCCTTAAACAAACCCCTTGTTACCTCAACAAGTAATATTCAGAAAGGTATAGTTAAGACCTATCTAACTCTATTTCTCCTGACGCTATCTCTCGCAATTATTCTTATTTCTCTCTAAACAGCCCGAAGCGCCCCTCGATTTAACCCTCGTGTAAGTTCTAACACAACAAATAAGGTCAACAAGAGAACTCAAGCACTAATCACTAGCAATCCTCCCCCTTCAGAAAATATTAAAGCCACCCCACTAGTGTCCCCCCGAATACTAGAAAAAGCTTCTCCCTCGTCCTGGACAGCCCAAGAGAAGTCATATCACCCCCCTCAAAACAATGCTGACACCACACCTACTGCAAAAGCATAGCTTAGCATAGATGCAAGTACAGGCCCGCTCCCCCAGCTCTCTGGGTATGGCTCTGCCGCAAGAGCAGCAGAGTATGCAAACACCACCAACATGCCCCCTAAGTAAATTAAAAATAAAACTAAAGGTAAGAAAGACCCCCCATGCCCGAGCAGAACCCCGCAACCTAGCCCTGCAACTACAACAAGCCCTAGAGCTGCAAAGTACGGGGAAGGATTCGAAGCTACAGCTAACAAGCCCAAAACTAACCCAAACAGAAGTAAAGACATAACATAAGTCATGATTCTTGCCCGGATTCTAACCGGAACTAATGACTTGAAAAACCACCGTTGTAATTCAACTACAAGAACTCATAATGGCCAGCCTCCGCAAAACCCACCCCCTCCTAAAAATCGCAAACGATGCTGTTGTAGATCTCCCCGCACCATCTAATATCTCCGTCTGATGAAACTTTGGGTCTCTCCTAGGTATATGCTTGATTCTCCAAATCGTCACAGGACTATTCCTTGCTATACATTATACTTCTGATATTGCCACCGCCTTCTCCTCCGTTGCACACATCTGCCGAGATGTAAACTATGGCTGACTTATCCGTAACTTACACGCCAACGGAGCCTCCTTCTTTTTTGTATGTATCTATTTTCACATCGGCCGCGGACTCTATTATGGGTCATACACCTATAAAGCAACCTGAAACGTTGGAGTCGTCCTCTTACTACTTGTAATAATAACTGCTTTTGTTGGCTATGTCCTTCCCTGAGGACAAATGTCCTTTTGAGGGGCTACAGTAATTACAAACCTTCTATCAGCTGTACCCTATATTGGAAACGACCTCGTACAGTGAATCTGAGGTGGCTTCTCGGTAGACAATGCTACCTTAACCCGATTTTTCGCTTTCCACTTTCTTTTCCCCTTCGCAATTGCAGCAGTTACTATAATCCACCTAATTTTCCTTCACGAAACGGGCTCAAACAACCCCCTCGGCTTAAACTCTAACGCTGATAAAATCCCTTTTCACCCATACTTCTCATACAAAGATGTCTTAGGTTTTGCAGTTGCCCTTCTAGTGGTAGCATCCCTAGCTTTGTTTTCCCCCAACCTTCTTGGAGACCCAGACAATTTTACCCCTGCAAACCCTCTTGTTACTCCCCCTCACATTAAGCCCGAGTGGTATTTCCTGTTTGCCTATGCCATTCTTCGCTCTATTCCTAACAAACTGGGAGGGGTTCTAGCCCTCCTTGGCTCAATCCTCATTCTCATGCTTGTGCCCTTCCTTCACACGTCTAAACAACGAAGCCTAGTCTTTCGTCCTCTAACACAATTTTTGTTCTGAACACTGATTGCAGATATTATTATTCTTACTTGAATTGGAGGAATACCTGTTGAACACCCTTACATCATTATTGGTCAAATCGCCTCAGTCCTTTACTTCTCTCTCTTCTTATTCTTCATACCCTTGGCAAGCCTGCTTGAAAATAAAGCCCTCGGGTTAAATTGCATCAGTAGCTCAGTTTTAGAGCACCGGCCTTGTAAGCCGGCGGTCGAGGGTTCAAATCCCTCCTGTTGCTCAAAGAAGGGGGACTTTAACCCCCACCCCTAGCTCCCAAAGCTAGGATTCTAATGCTAAACTATTCTTTGTATCATACTTTATTGGTATGGTGTTAATACATTATATGTATAATCAACCATCTTGTAATTAAACCAAGCTTCAGGTAATATATAAATTACCAATACTAAACCCATTAAAATAAGATTCCAAAAACAATCCAAAGCACCCAGGCAATAGCAGTTTCAGCATAATTGCTAGTCAAAATATATACCAAGTACTAACCATAACTGATTTTGCAAATATTGAGCCCAATAAGAACCGACCATCCTATGAAAAAGGACTATCGTTTAATGATAGTGAGGGACAAAACAACTTGGGGGTTTCACAAATTGAATTATTCCTGGCATCTGGTTCCTACTTCAGGGCCATTCCGTGAAAACCGCTCTATACCAGCTTTCTACCCGTCCATAAGTTAATGGTGGGACACTAGCCCGGGAGCAATCCCCATGCCGGGCATTCTCTCTATAGGGCTACTGGTATCTTTTTTTGTCTTCCTTTCATTAACATTTCAGAGTGCACACGGGAATAGTTGATAAGGTTGTACATTTTCTTGAAATAAAGACATGTAGTGGGTTATCTAAGATATTACTCAAGAGCTACATAATAAAATCTCAAGGACATAACTGCATATTAGATATCGTAATAAACTTCTATTCACCCCCCCCCCACCCCCCCCCAAAAAATTGAAACAATGT